AAACGGGATATGCATTTGAAATTGATGCCTGAGTTATTATATATATCATGAGGGATACGGAAATGAATCGAGTAATCTCTCCCTTTAACGAAGAAAAGGTATTTCGAATTTGCATGGTCCAATCGTTGATCCCGAAAATTTCTACAATAAAATTAGGTAGGTCACTAATACAGTTCCCTATCCGCGATTCTGCTATTTACTGAAATAATTTTACTTTAATATAGGATTCCTGGAATCTGGGAGGGGTCGGATCCTCTGGATGGGTAGAAAGGTAAGGGAAGTACGGCTTTGAATGCCTTGCTTATGTAAAAAACCCAAAATATTCTAAATTGGATCATTGAACCGCTTTTCACTCAGTCATTGAATGATAAATCACTACAAGTGACGGAGATACACGATTTAAATAAGAAAAAAGCCAATATTTAAAAAACGTATCTAGAATGACTGGAAAGGTGGAAACAAGAACAGATAGAATAATATCATTATGAGCAAATCCAAAATCGTTGTAGGCATAGTCAATCAGTAGTTCCCAACCGCGGGGCGAATGGAATCCGATACATAAATCAGTTACGAAAAGAATCGAAAAAGCTTTTATTGTGTCGCTTAAATTATATAGGAATTCTTGAAACCAAGAGTTAAGAATAAAAAGTTCTTCATTACACAGAATCGAATAACTACTTAGAATAACGAAGCAGATTGTATTTGTCGAGAAGTGAAAAATCGTATGGATATGATCCTCATCGTGCATCTTGATTAATTGAATTGTTTCTTTCGGGAGCCCTATACGAAGCTTTTCTAGACGTCTTTCCGTAAATTCCTTTATCATTTCGTCCAAGAAGAATAATTCCTCGAATTCTATGAATTTTTCTAGAATCGCCTTTTCTTGAATATCATTCAAAAAGGTTTCGGGTTGACTAGTATTCCACCAATTAGTAACCCAGGATTCCAGATTTTTAGTAAATGAGAGAGGGATCCACCAGGGCAAAAATACTACAAATACTATAGATGAAAGATATCTAAGGGGAATGGATGCGTTCGTTTTTTTTTTTGTCATTTTTTCATCTGTGAATTGTTAATGAACACACCTCATTCGTTGATTCTATGCGATCTAATATTTCTATCAAGCATGAGTTCTATTACAAGGGATTGCACCTATAAATCGAGTCTCTTTTTTTTTTTGTTGTGATTCGGCGGTTAGTCCTTGAACCTAGTGTAGAAAAACTACAGAAATCGAAGAAGAATCCACTTCGAATTCTTCATTCCAATTCGAATTTGAATCAAGAAATAATAAAAAACAAAACAATATTGTTTCCAGATATCCCAATTGATCAAATATTCGAAGCGATTCCCCCCTTTAGATGAATGCCTGAAAGATTCAAATTCAAATAATGAATATTAATATTATTCGCATTTCGAAATGAAAGAACTTTTTTTTTTCTATTAAAAGCGTTTATTCTTATTCTGTTTATTTTTCAGTTCATTTTTCAAAAACCTTCAATTGGTACACGCAAGAAAAAGGCCAATTCCGCAGCCTTTTTCTCAATTTCTCGTAGAGTCAAATTCTCATCAGTACGATTCAAGGGAATGGCCCCCAAGCTTCTGCTTTCTATATAAAGGACACGACGAGAATAAATCCCCTCTTTAACTTCTATTCTAATGGACTGAATATCTTTCATAAGGAATCGTAGAAAGATGCGGCGATTTTTTCCAGGAAATCCCCAACGAAAAATACACACTATTCCCTCTTTTGTATCAAATCGATCATAACCGCTACCTACATTCCATGTAATTGTGCACCACAAATAGGAACTAATAAAGAGACCCGCGATCCCGTAGAAAGACATCACGATCCCTTGTGGAAAAAATTTTATTTGCTGAGACGGAAATAAAGATAGCAAATTCCTATCAAGATAACTAGAAATTCCAACCACTAAGAATCCTAATGAACCTAAAAAAAGGATAAGGGCCCAGCAGAAATTGCTTGTTTTGCGAGAGCCTGCTATAAATTCTATCCATATATATTCTGATCGCCAACTCATACATACTAGCTCCAGTTGAATTTTATTGGAATTAGGAAAATAACCAAAAGAAAATAAATTTGAGTTTATTTTTGTTGTCTCTGAAGTAACTCTCATCAACTAGTACTATTTTGGTGTGAACTCTTAGCAGTAAGTCATCGAATTGGTTAGATCTAATAAAATCAGAACATCCCCTTCATATGATTCCCTATATATCGGTACATACATATAGATACATTGACTTTCATTGCAGACATGAGTTCAGATCACAATCTATTGTTGAGAATAGATAGAATAAATTTACCTATATATCATGTTTACACATGCATAAGAGCTCTTCCGTTTATGCTCGGAGAAAGCCACTTTTTAGTCTTATACACTATTCTACTAAATGGCTATCCGTCATCGCTAAGTCTTGAAAAAAAAAAAAACGAGATGAGAGTTGACCTTGATCCGATCGGATTTAAAAAATCTTATTTTTTTCAAGATAAAGAAATAAAGAAGCCATTGCCATTGCCGGAAATACTAGGCCCACTAAAGGCACTAAAATGGAGGGAAAGCTGTTGAAAATTGTCATAGAAAGGGTACCTCGATTTAATATTTGTACCTGTTATTGGTATAAAGATATTCTATAATAATTAAAATTAATATTCTAATTATTATCAGATTCTAATTCGTATATAAATGTATATTAAGTATACTTATCTAATTGTATATAAGTATACTAAGTATACTAAATAAGTATATATACTAAGCGCAAGGAATGTAGAGCGGACCTAGTCATTTTTCTACATGAAATAAGTATATGATAACCCATTTTCATTATTATTACTTATTTTTCTTCTTCTGTTGTTCTTAGCTTCGGATTTCTTTTTTAATATCTAATTTTTTTTTTGTAATACAAAAAAATTAGATATTAAAAAAGAAATTATTAAAATTCCCGAAGGATTCGTTAGAATCCGATCCAACAGCAGGGATTCCTAGGAAAATGTTCCTTGTTAGTAGATATAGAAAGATGCAAGATTTTCTATTTTCTCTATTAGAATGATCTATTTTCTCTATTTGAATGATATATACATACGCAAGAGGGGGACAAGAAATTCGTTTTATTTGCCCCCAATTACAATTAATTCTAAGGAAGAATACTTTTTTTATGTTGTTTTGTTGAGAGAGGTTTACTGATTACTAATACGTCATATCGGTAAAAAAAAAAAAAAGAATTATCTACATGCTTCCTTGTACAATGAAATCTTATGTCACCAAAGAAAAATCCATTCTTCGGATTTTCTTTTATTTTGATTCGGATAAACTAACTAATTGTTAATTATTCGCCACAAAAAAAAATTTCACTTAAGAACTCTACTGGAGTTGATTTTGATTCAAAGGAAAAAAGGCGTGGAACTGAAATAACTCACTCAGAACACTCTTTAAAGGATTACGTGGTACGATTGGATCGAATAAGCCCTTATGGAATAAAAATTCAGCCGCTTGTGAACCTTCAGGTACTGTCTTATTCAATGTTTGTTCAATTACTCTTTTACCCGCAAATGCAATATAGGCATTAGGCTCAGCAATAATGATATCCCCCAACATACCAAAACTAGCAGTCACTCCACCAGTAGTAGGAGATGTAAGAATTGATACATAGAATAACTTTTTATTTAATTGATAATCATATAAAGCAGAAGATATTTTAGCCATTTGCATCAAGCTCAAACTTCCTTCTTGCATGCGTGCTCCCCCGGAAGCACACACTAGAAGAAGAGGTAAAAATTGATTGGCAGCATACTCGATCAAACGGGTGATTTTCTCGCCTACTACGGATCCCATACTACCCCCCATAAACTGAAAATCCATAACTCCAATTGCGATGGGAATCCCGTTTAATTGTCCTGTACCTGTTTGAACAGCCTCCGTTAATCCCGTCTTTGTTTGATAAGAATCAATACGATTTTTATAAGGTTCCTCTTCTGAATGAAATTCAATGGGATCTATAGAGACCATGTCGTGATCCATCGGATCCCAAGTACCTGGATCAACCGAAAGTTCGATTCTATCTGAGCTACTCATTTTCAAATGAAATCCACATTGTTCACAAATATACATTTTTGACTTAAGAAATTTCTTATAATTTAATCCATAACAATTTTCGCATTGAACCCATAAATGCCTGTATTTATGAGTTACATCGAGATCGTCAGAACTTTCGCTTCTAGTTAAATCACTACCATCCGTGCTACTTTGTATATTAGAACTCTCGCTTTCACTACTATTTCCATTTTCACTCGAAATGAAATTAAAAAAGTAACTGGCACTATAATTGTCACTACTACTTAAAAGGCGACGATCAATACAGATTTTAGAATGAAGATAAGAGTCGAGGCAATTATGAATGTACTTATTCCAACTCGATTTAGTATCATACATGTAACGATCATAGTCGGGATCATCACTTTTGGATCCAGTATTCCTAGAACTAAAATTACGAAAGTTATAAAAAGAACTTTCTAGTTCACTCAGAAAAGAATGATCATTGTCTATTTCCAAAATTTGATTTTCAATATCAAAATATATGGAATAGCTGTCCCTATTACTATCCTTAACAAAAAAGGTGTCATCCGAAATGAAATTACGAATGTCCCTGACACCAGCTAAATTACTGTAACTCGAACAGTCACTATCACTCGAACTATGAATGTTTTTATCCTTATCATTTCGAATCGGATCCCCGCTTACACTGGTATTTTTAATAGGACCAAGACTATCCATTGATTTACTTAACCCACACCTGTGTTCTAATTCCCCTTTACCCTTACCCTTAGATAACATCAAATTGAACCACCTTTTTTTCATAGAGCTCTCTTGTCCCTATTTCCATGAAAATACAATAGATGAATAGTCAATTGNAAAAAAAAAAAAAATCATTCTTTTTTGTGAGACCCCAGGGTATCACTTCGCTATATACGACCTTTTTCAATTCGA